CCTTACTATCTAATTAAGATATTGATTATTGATAATCATATATTTGATAAGATAAATAGATCGAAATTATATATTGCTATATTAATTGTTATATGAAGAGTTAATAGCTAAGATTCCAGTAGTTTACTAAATTCCTATGTGTGTAGAATTTATGTTATGCGAGCCCGCTTAGCTCAGAGGTTAGAGCATCGCATTTGTAATGCGATGGTCATCGGTTCGACTCCGATAGCTGGCTTTTCTCCATCTGTTTGATTTTTATTTTTTCCATAGTTGATAATGTGAAATCAAAGAAATTGAAAAGACTTCTTCTCCTTTTCCCAAAGGGCACCCTTCTATTATCTCATAAGAACTTCCAATTAAAAAAAATTGGAGGAGTTTGATCTATGTAGACCAAATCAATCAAGAAAAGAACCCTTAACTTTATTTTCATTTTATTTATTTTTATATTCTTATTATTTTAATATAATATTATTAAAGATTTTTTAGTATTTAATAGTTTTATATTAGATAAATTTTTATATTTAATATTAATACGATAAAGTATATATTAGATAATATATTAAGGCCGGGATATTGATACAATTCATCAAATTATTCTTTCGAATTATTCTTTGTAGTACAATATTTCAATAAATTTCGATTAATTTATTATTTAATTTAAAATTTAAATTCTATTTTAAATTTTTCTATTTATCATTTAGTTTAGTTTAATTTCATTTAGGTTTATGCAACTTCATAAAGGAGTCTTTATGTCGCGTTACAGAGGACCTCGTTTCAAAAAAATACGTCGTCTGGGGGCTTTACCGGGACTAACTACTAAAAAGCCTAGAGCAGGAAACGATCTTAGAAACCAATTACGCCCTGGTAAAAAATCTCAATATCGTATTCGTTTAGAAGAAAAACAAAAATTGCGCTTTCATTATGGTCTTACAGAACAACAATTACTTAAATATGTTCATATCGCCGGAAAAGCAAAAGGGTCAACAGGTCAAGTTTTACTACAATTGCTTGAAATGCGGTTGGATAACATCCTTTTTCGATTAGGTATAGCTTTGACTATTCCTCAAGCCCGCCAATTGGTTAACCATAGACATATTTTAGTTAATGGTGGTATAGTAGATATACCAAGTTATCGCTGCAAACCCCGCGATATTATTACAGTGAGAGATGAACAAAAATCTAAGTCTCTGGTTCAAAATTATCTTGATTCATCTTCCCATGAGGAATTGCCAAAACATTTGACTCTTCACCCATTCCAATATAAAGGATCAGTCAATGAAATACTAGATAGTAAATGGTTCGGTTTGAAAATAAATGAATTGCTAGTTGTGGAATATTATTCTCGTCAGACTTAAACCTAACTAAAATAAGAAGGATTCGGACAATTTTGTCCTCCCTTTACAATCATATAAAGAGTCGCGAGGCAAGGGATTTTTTTTATCCGAGGATTTTTTTTCCCATTCATTTATCATAGATTGATAGGGATATTTTAATTCCTTTCTTTCTAGTATTTTACATATTACATAAATTGGGATTAGGAATATCGAAACCATATCAAAGAAAGCCCTAACTCTTGGAAGAAGGGTGTCCATTGTTATTTGATTTGAGATATTGCGGTCAATAACATTAACATTGGTGAATTAGGTGAAGGAGGGGTATGGAAAGAGAGGGATTCGAACCCTCGGTAAACAAAAGCCTACATAGCAGTTCCAATGCTACGCCTTGAACCACTCGGCCATCTCTCCTACATAATGATAAAGTTTAATAAATCGAGTGAATAGTGATTCATATTAGGTTTTTGGATAAATGCGTACACTCTATTTTAACTAAAAAAAAATAGAAAAACTTTGTCAAACCCTTAGTCGAGGCTGGGGAGATGAGATAATTTTGTGGGACAAACTGTTAAAAACAATAAGTAAAGGTATCTATTCATGTTTACGAAGATGGTACTCCCGATTTTATTTTCGAATTTTTAGACCGGATTAAATCACTTAATTGGAACAACTCCACCGATTGATCATTTTTTTTTAGACTATCTTTAATGGCTACCTTTAGATCATCATTCTATTTAGTTTAGACCATTATTATATTTTAATAAAAATTATAAAATGACTTTTCCAATTTTAGATCTTTCAACAAGAACGCCTTATCCTAACTTCTTATCCCATAGATTTATTCTAACTTCATGAAGGGCCCCCGTAATTTTTATGTTTGATTGTATAGCGTATTACCCGTTATATACACAACACAAAACGAACGGTTATTCTATTTTCATACATCATAGAGCGATTATTCGATTCTTTCTCCTCTTTGGATCATAATCATAATTTAATCAAAACTTCTCGAATTATCCTACAGATTAGAATAAATTCGTTGATTCTTCAACTTTGACGAAATCGGAATATTTTCCGCTATTCTTAATACTATTAGATTTACATTTGGATGAAATCTAATCGTCTTCAAATATTTATTAGTTTTTATTGATTCCTGCAAAAAGGAAACAATTTGAGTAGAAGTTTAATTTTACTGAGTCTGTTTTTATGTTATTTCGTACTGTCAAATTCCGCTGGTTGTGGGATTATTTTCTCACGAAGGTAATTAAAAGAAATTATAGAATGAATTTCTGTCTATGTCTAGATCTCGAATAAATGGAAATTTTATTGATAAGACCTTTTCGATTGTAGCCAATATCTTATTACGAATAATTCCGACAACTTCGGGCGAGAAAGAGGCATTCGCTTATTACAGAGATGGTGCGATTTGATTATTTTGATTTAGTTATTTTATACTTTTCTTTAATTTTTAGAATTTAATTTTAATTTAGTTATTTATATTTTTTAACGTTCTTAGAAGAAAGTTGCATAATAATTATATTATTCGGGATATAAAGAAAAAAATTATTTGAAATAAATCTACGCTTGTTGAAGGTGAAGTTTGTAAATAAAACAAGCCCTTCTGTCGTGTATCCCCGATTAATGCAACCTCAAATGCTTCAATTGTTGATTAAGAGTATTGAGCGAAAGGTTACACCTATGGTTGTGTTAGGTCAAACCTACTGCACTAGTACCAATAGGAGGCATAGAGGAAGAGGCACTACTCCTCGGAATCAACAAAAGGAAAACTTTGGTATAAATTATCCCTTTTCCTTATCAGGATCGGGATTAACAAGAATGGTTGGGACAACAAGCACCCATCTCGTTCGTGTTTTGGATACCCGTATAACCATCGAAAACTGTTGAAGTGACTAATTCCTGAAAATTAAGCGGCGCTTAAGACAAATAAATTGCTGGAGTCACCCTTTTTTTATCTAGTATCAACATAATTGATGTTAAGGAAAGAGCTTTTACAAGAGGGTTGGTTAGAGATTTCTTGTAAAAACACCAGCCCCGTTCAGTTTATAATGAGAATATTTCAACCTTTTTTATTCCATGTATTAGTCTCATTATGTACATAAAGGAGGAGCCGTATGAGATGAAAATCTCATGTACGGTTCTGAAACGGAGATTTTTTGAATCGAATGACGACCGTAACGAATGTCGGCTCAATCCGAAGGAAATTATGCGGAAGCTTTACAGAATTATTATGAAGCTATGCGACTAGAAATTGATCCCTATGATCGAAGTTATATACTCTATAACATAGGCCTTATCCACACAAGAAACGGAGAACATACAAAAGCTTTGGAATATTATTTTCGTGCACTAGAGCGAAACCCATTCTTACCACAAGCCTTTAATAATATGGCCGTGATCTGTCATTACGTGCGACTATCTCCACTATAGAAATAAAAAGGGAAAAAAGAGCAAATTTAGTTTCTTAATAAATACTAGAAAAAAAAATAGGCTTTCTACATATGTATCGTCTAAAACAACGATTTTTATCAGCTGTAGCAAAGAAATAAACTTCATAAAATTTGAAGTATGAATATGAAGAAATAGGTATGCCTCGATACTTTATTCGATGGATAAAGGATCCAATTGATAGAGGAAGCACCGTAAAGATTAATTCGCGAGGTTTTGGGCCGATACAATAAGAACTGCTTATTTATGTCATGATATGAAATAAAAGTTAGGAATCAACTTATGTAATATAGTTGATCCCCTAAGGTATTGAGCAGCGGTGTAGCATCAGATCCCAAAGATAGTAAGCCTTTTCCTTCTTCTAAAGGAAAGTCTTTTTCAAGGATTCTATAATAAATATATAAATTTAGATATTAAACCGAGATAGTTACCTTTTTAGAAAACACTAATGATAGTGGAAATGCCTCTACTTTATGAAGGCGGGAAAAAAGATAAAACTAATTAAATTAGTAAGCAAAATTCAAGTTTGAAACTCATAACCTCTTTTTCTTTTGGTTAACTCGAGAGAAAAAATGGAATAGATCCATGAGAAATCTCATTCAATTAGCTATGGTAGATTAAAACAAGGACACCAAAAGAACTTGACCGTTGAGCCGTATGAGGTCGGAAACTCTCAAGTACGGTTCTAAGGGAAGGAATTTACCCCCTATTCCGACCGGGGAGAACAGGCCATTCGACAAGGAGATTCTGAAATTGCGGAGGCTTGGTTCGATCAAGCTGCCGAATATTGGAAACAAGCTCTAACGCTTACTCCGGGTAATTATATTGAAGCGCAGAATTGGTTGAAGATCACAAGGCGTTTCGAATAAGAACACTTTTTTGAGTTTATTCGAATTTATTAATTGCTTTAATTACTATATATTATTTAATATTATTTAGTTTTTATAATTTTTTATATTTGGTATAATCATACATTTGTTATAATTAATTATTTGTTGTATCTATCAGTCAAATAAAAGGATCGTTTCTCTAGAAAGGACCAATCACAAAATTTCATTATATCCCTTCTAAAATCGTTCTATTTCGTCTGGTATTTCGTATGGATAAATAATAAATATCCAGATAAACTAGAGAATAGATTTTTCTTTTCGGCTATTAAAAAGACCTTCAAATGACTAATATAGAACTACTAGGATATCT